TTTATCCCACCTTCCGAAAACTAAAACACGGGTCTTTTTTTTATTTACCTATGGTATCATTAGAATTCTCGGAAAGGTAACTGTCTCAATTTCATATAGAAATTTATATAGAATCCTTGAAAAAGACTTTCCTTCATAAGAAAGAAAAGACTTACTCTCTTTGGGATCTGATGCTACACCGCTGCTCCCTAGTGGATCAACTCTATTACATCAGTTGATTCCTAACTTTTTTCATATCATGACAACGATATAATATAAGTAAGCAGTTCTTATTGTATCGGACCAAAACCGCGCTAATTGATCTTTACGGTGCTTCCTCTATCAATTAGATTCTTTATCCATAGAATAAAGTATCTAGGCATATCCAGTTCTTCATATTTTGACTTTGATATGAAGTTGTTTTCTTTGCTACAGCTGATAAAAATCGTTAGTTTGGACGATGTATATGTAGAAAGCCTTTATAGTATTTAATGCTTTTTTTTCCTTTCTATAGTAGAGAGAGTCGCACGTAATGACAGATCACGGCCATATTATTAAAAGCTTGGGGTAAGAATGGGTTTCGTTCTAGTGCTCGAAAATAATATTCCAAAGCTTTAGTATGTTCTCCATTACTTGTGTGGATAAGTCCTATATTATAGAGTATATAACTTCGATCATAGGGATCTATTTCTAGTCGCATAGCTTCATAATAATTCTGTAAAGCTTCCGCATAATTTCCTTCGGATTGAGCCGACATCCGTTACGGTCGTCATTCGATTCCACGAATCTCCGTTCCAGAACCGTACGTGAAATTTTCATCTCATACGGCTCCTCCTTGATGTACATAATAAGAATAATAATTTATTCAGACTCAAAATATTCTCTTATTATAAACTGAGCGGGGCTAGTGTTTTTACAAGAAATCTCTAACCAACCTTTCTGCAAAAGATTTTTTCTTACCATCAAACGTGTTAGGATTAGATAGAAATGGTAACTCCAACAATTTATTTGTCCTCAACGCTCCCTAATTTACAGGAATTGGTCACTTCAACAATCTTCGATGGTTATACGGGTATCCAAAGTACCAACGAGATGGATATTTGTTGTCCCAGCCATTCTTTTAGCCCCAACCCGGATAAGGAGGAAGGGGTTAATCTTTAATAAATAACAAAGTTTTGGTGTTGTTGATTTCTAGGTGTAGTGCTTTTTCCCATATGCCCCCTATTGGTACTAGTAAAGTAAGATTAACCTGTAATTGTAATATAGAGCCTATAGGTGTAACCTTTCGCTCAATACTCCAATCGACAATTGAAGCATCTGAGGTGGCATTACTCGAGGATACACGACAGAAGGAATTGCTCTATTTATAAACTTCACCTTCAACAAGTGTAGATTTCTTTCAGTAATCTTTTTGTTCTAGCCCAAATCGTGTGTCTTTGGATGATAAAAAAAGAATCAAATCGCACCATCTCTGTAGTAAGTAAATGCCTCTTTTTCTCCTGAAGTTGTCGGAATTATTTGTAATAAGATATTGGCTATAATTGTAAAGGTTTTATCAATAAAATTTCCATTTATCTGCGATCTAGGCATAGATAACAATACATTCTATAATTCTTCATTACCTCTTGTAGGAAAACGTTCCTACAAACAAAGGAATTGGCCAGTACGAAATAACATAAAAACAGACTAATAACATGAAATTTTCTTTATTACCTGAGCTGTGAAGCAAGGACCTTTCTTTTCTATTTTTATAGTTAGGGTTGATTGTTCGTACCTATCAAATAAGCAAATTATGAATAACTCGCGAATCACTCGGGTTTTGAGCCATAATTATTATGTAGGAGAGATGGCCGAGTGGTTCAAGGCGTAGCATTGGAACTGCTATGTAGACTTTTGTTTACCGAGGGTTCGAATCCCTCTCTTTCCGCACTTTACCCAACTCATCACTGTTACTGATCAGAATCAGAATGTATCGAATAAGGTAGAATATTAGTCTAATAGCTAGACGGTATTGGTTCTCTATCTCTAATTCCTTTGATACACAACTATTGGAAAGATAAGGAATAAAATTCTCGCTTCCGATCTATTCCTTCGTCGAAAGTGAAGTAAGATTGTTCGAACCCTTCTTATTTGAGTGAGGTTTAAGTTTGACGAGAATAATATTCTACGACTAGCAATTCATTTATTTTCAAACCTACCCCCTTACTATCTATTATTTGATTGACTAGTCCTTTATATTGGAATGCGTGAAGAGTCAAATGTTTTGGCAATTCCTCATGCGGAGTTGAATCAATAGAATTTTGAATCAGAGTTCTGGATTTCTTATCATCCTTCGCTGTAATAATATCGCTGGGTTTGCAACGATAACTCGGTATATCTACTATCCGTCCATTAACTAAAATATGCCTGTGATTAACTAATTGGCGGGCTCCAGGAATAGTCGAAGCCATGCTCAATCTAAAAAGGATATTATCCAAACGCATTTCAAGTAATTGTAGTAAAACCTGACCTGTTGAACCTTTCGCTTTTCCGGCAATACGGACATATTTAAGCAATTGTCGTTCTGTAAGACCATAATGAAAACGCAATTTTTGTTTTTCTTCTAGACGAATACGATATTGGGATCTTTTACCAGAACGTGATTGGTTTCTAAGCTCACTTCCAACTCTAGGTCTTTTACTAGTTAGTCCCGGTAAAGCCCCCAGCCGGCGTATTTTTTTGAAACGAGGCCCTCGGTAACGCGACATAAAGACTCCTTATTTGAAATTCCATTTTACAGAATAAGTCTAAATTAAAACTAAACTAAATAATAACTAAGGGAAATATTGTATGACAAAGAATAATGAGATAAATTGTATCAGACTTTGTTATTGTATATATGAAATATATAAATAAAAAAGGATCTTTTCCTTTCTTGATTTGGTCTGTATAGACCAAATATAACTCCTCCTTTTTTCTTCCTAGTTGCAAGTTTCTACGACATAATAGATTGAGGACTCTTGAAAAATGGGTCTTTTCAAAAGGTTTTGATTTCAAAGAGACATTATCAATCATGTAAAAAATCCGTAAAAGCCGGCTATCGGAATCGAACCGATGACCATCGCATTACAAATGCGATGCTCTAACCTCTGAGCTAAGCGGGCTCACATACGCATAAGAAAATTTGCCATTCAGAATAATTTTCTAAACTACTTGGATCTTATTTTCCCTAGTAAGTATTCAGATTCATTCTTAGCTATTCATAATTCATATTATTATAGCAAAAAGAAAAACAAAAATCGACCGTTCAAGTATTCCACAGTATAGGGTCAAATTATAGTAAACGAAGAATCAATCTGTGGAATATATCCATCTCTATTGAATTGCGGATACAGAAATGATAGAATCATTTCTGATCCGACAAAACAGGTTCCGCAGATAGAGATGAAAGAAGATAGGCAAAAAATAGGAGGAAACCCTTTTCAATATAGGAATCGGCATCGAATTAATTCAAGGCTTCCATTGAAAGAATGAACCGACACGACATTAAGCTAAGATCCTAATTGAAAAAAAAAAGAGGGGATATGGCGAAATTGGTAGACGCTACGGACTTAATTGTATTGAGCCTTGGTATGGAAACCTACTAAGTGAAAACTTTCAAATTCAGAGAAACCCTGGAATTAAAAATGGGCAATCCTGAGCCAAATCTTCTTTTCCGAAACCAACCCAAAATAGAGGGGTTTAAAAAGCGAGAATAAAAAAGGATAGGTGCAGAGACTCAACGGAAGTTGTTCTAACAAATAGAGTTTACTACATTGCATTGGCAAAGGAATCTTTTCATCGAAACTCCAGAAAGGATGAAGGATAAATCTTAATATACATATTTATACGTACCAAAATAGTATATCAAATGATTAATGACAACTCAAATCTTTATTTCAAAATGAAAGAATTGTTAGGAAGCGATTCCGAATTGAACAAAGAATCGATTATTCATTGATAAAAAAAGTGTCACTCCACAGTTTGATAGATCTTTTAACGAACTGAGATTAATCGGACGAGAATAAAGATAGAGTCCCATTATACATGTCAATACTGACAACAAGGAAATTGATAGTAAAAGGAAAATCCGTCGACTTTAGAAATCATGAGGGTTCAAGTCCCTCTATCCCCAAATCCCCTAACAAAGTAGCATTTGATTACCTAATTTTTTTTCTCATACTCTCGTTTCTTGGCATAGTATTTTCAAACTTGTTATGTTTCTCATTCAACTTCAACCTATTTTTTTTTTACTTTTTACAAAGAAATCCTATAAAAATTGGATTCCCTTATCCCAAACTTAGAAAGTCTAGGGACTATCTAAGACTTTAATTTAATAAATACCCTTTCATGTTTTTTTATTGACATAGCCTCAAATCATATCGTAAAATTAGACTGATACGGAAAGGATGGTCGGGATAGCTCAGCTGGTAGAGCAGAGGACTGAAAATCCTCGTGTCACCAGTTCAAATCTGGTTCCTGGCATATGATTTATTTCTAGAATAGATGCTTTCTTTATATATATATGATATGAATAATAATTCATCGGGATCAACAGACATATATTCTATAGCAGGATACTTACGTACCCATCTATGCGTCTGTAACTATACCCACCCATCTATCTCTATTTTATAGATGAGAAAATAAAAAATTTAAGTAGTTAAAAGAATCTTTTTTTTTCATACCTTCTCTGTTCTCGTTCAAAAAAAAATATTAATACTTCATACGTATTTGAAAGGTTAGTTGGTTAAAAGATCCAAAGGCCTACTCTATAGAAATTGCGGGATGGGACTAGAAAAAAAGAATTTCAGATACAATACAAATATAATAAATTATAGTCTACTCTTTTTGATTTCTTGGTCGCTTTTTCCGCCTATTATGAATCGATCTAAGTCGTGTGCGCGGTACAAAGTTCATGTTCCTGATGGAGAGCTCTTTTAGTTCATGCTATTCGTTAGGCTTATCCGAACTAAAAAGAATTTTGAACCTATCCATAATAG